TATTAGATATACAAGACCTTAAATAAAAAAAAAATAGAAGGCTAAACAACTCAAACCTTTCTATTCTTGTCTTGGATCTACACTTAATCCTAAGGATCTATAGGATTGATGTATTCTTTTATATCTATATCCCGTAGTTTCGGTCAAGGGTCGATCCAAGTATCACAACTTTGTCTACCCATCCTGTATATTGTCCTTTTCGTTCCTTATCCGTATTGGAATAGAAACGTATTAATAGGCGAGATTTTACCAAAAATTTTCTTCTTCATATTCCTAGGAGAAAAGAAAAAATTCTTTTCTCGATGCAAATACGAATTTTACATAACATGACAAATTCCAATTTTATTTTTATATTTCGTTAGATATCTATTATATTTAGATAGTTAGTTTAGAATTATGATAATAGAATTCGAATATTTTATTATATTTAAGATTTCGTTTTTTAGTTTATATTAAAATTGAAATTAAATTAATTATTTAATATAAATATTCAATTTAATATTAAAATTCAAAAATAATGGAAAGAAAATGGGTTCCATCATAATCTTATTTTTTCCTACCCCTTACCTTATTCAATACCCAGTTAATAATCCTAGTGTTTGGATCCATATGCTTATTCTGCTCAGAAATGAAATATTCAAATGATTTTTTTTTCATCGAATGACTATTCATCTATTTTTTTGATATAAATAGTGGCAAGAAAGCTCTATGGAAAAATGGTGGTTCAATTCGATGCTATCTAACAGGAAGGTAGAATACAGGTGTAGGCTAAATAAATCAATGGATAATATTGGTCCTCTTGAAAATACCAGTATAAGTGAGGACCCTATTATAAATAAGACAGATAAAAACACCTATAATTGGAGTAATAGTGAGAGTTCTAGTTATTGTAATGTTGATCATTTAGTCGGCATTAGGGACATTCGGAATTTCAGTGCGGATGACACTTTTTTCGTTAGGGATAGTAATAGGAACAGTTATTCGATATATATTGATAATCCAATTTTTAAGATGAACAATGATCGTTCTTTTCTGAGTGAACTAGAAAGCTCTTTTTATATTTATTGGAATTCTAGTTCTCTGAATAATAGGTCTAGGAGTGACGGCCACTATGATCATTATATGTATGATACTAAATATAGTTGGAATAATTACATCAATAGTTGCATTGACAGTTATCTTCGTTCTCAAATCTGTATTGATGGTTCTATTTTAAATGCTAGTGACAATTACACCGAAAGTTACATTTATAGTTCTATTTGTGGTGAAAGTGGAAATAGGAGTGAAAACGAGAGTTACGGTCTAAGAAGAAAAACGAATGGCAGCGATTTAACTAGAAAAGAAAGTTCGAATGATCGCGATGTCGCTCAAAAATACAGGCATTTGTGGATTCAATGTGAAATTTGTTATGCATTAAATTATAAAAAAATTTTTAAGTCAAGAATGAATATTTGTGAACAATGTGGATATCATTTGAAAATGAGTAGTTCAGATAGAATTGAATTTTCGATTGATCCAGGTACTTGGAATCCTATGGATGAAGACATGGTATCCCTGGATACCATTGGATTTCATTCGGAGGAGGAACCTTATAAAGATCATATTGATTCTTATCAAAGAAAGACAGGATTAACCGAGGCTGTTCAAACAGGCACAGGTCAACTAAACGGAATTCCCGTAGCAATTGGGGTTATGGATTTCCAGTTTATGGGGGGTAGTATGGGATCCGTAGTAGGCGAGAAAATTACTCGTTTGGTCGAGTATGCTACCAATAAATTTTTACCTCTTATTCTAGTGTGTGCTTCCGGAGGAGCTCGCATGCAAGAGGGAAGTTTGAGCTTGATGCAAATGGCTAAAATTTCTTCCGCTTTATATGATTATCAATCGAATAAAAAGTTATTTTATGTATCAATCCTTACATCTCCTACAACTGGTGGGGTGACCGCTAGTTTTGGTATGTTGGGAGATATCATTATTGCTGAACCCAATGCTTACATTGCGTTTGCGGGTAAAAGAGTAATTGAACAAACATTGAATAAGACAGTACCTGAAGGTTCCCAAGCGGCTGAATTTTTATTCCATAAAGGCTTATTTGATCCAATCGTACCACGTAATCTTTTAAAAGGGGTTCTGAATGAGTTATTTCAGCTCCACGCTTTTTTTCCTTTGAATTATAAATAAAATAAATAAAGTAGAGCTTAACTTAATTAATTCTAAATTGGTTTAATTATAAATAAGTTAACTAATTATTTGAGTTCGGCCGAACAAGTATTTATCGAAATCAAAGGAAAAACCCGAAGAATGCATTTTTTTTTGTGACAGAAGAGTAAATTGTAGAAAGTATCCTGTAGATTTTTTTGTTTTTTTACCGATATTTCTGATTACTAATACTAATTAGGCAACCTCTATCGACAAACCAAGAGAAAAGAGTGAATTTTTTCTTATGCGAAATTGAATTTACAAGGTAAATAATAAATAAAACCAATTTCATGTTCTTTTCTTACCTCTGTATAGAAAATATAGAGTCTTGTATATATGGAGTCTTGCATATTTCTATATAGCTGTCGAAAATCCCCCTTTTACTAATATTTTAAATCCCCATTGTTCGATCGGATTATAAGGCACTTTTTCGGAAATTTATAAGCGGAAGAAGTTCTTTCTTTTTTATTAAAATGAAAGTCAAATTAAAGTTATAAGAAAAGAAAAAGATAATAAAAGAAGAATGAGAACTAAGTGGGTTATCATACATATAATTTATGTAGAAAAATAAAAGAGTCCATTTACCATTTAGTTAGTTCTACACTCCTTGTACTTTAATTATATATACTCACTTAGATATACTTAATCTAATTTTATACAAATTATATTATAATGATTATAAGATATCTTTCTAACAAAATAATAAAGCAATAACAGGTAAAAAGATTAATAAAAAATAGGTACAAATTTAAAATCGAGGTGCCCATTCTATGACAATTCTCAACAACTTACCCTCTATTTTTGTGCCTTTAGTGGGCTTAGTATTTCCGGCAATTGCAATGGCTTCTTTATCTCTTCATGTTCAAAAAAACAAGATTGTGTAGATCCGATGGGAGCAAATCTCATCTATTTTTTTTTTCAAGACTTAGACTTGGACCATAACACAGATATCTATTTAGTATAATATGGTATAATATGCGGCTTCCTTCAAAAAAACATAAATGAAAAAAGGGTTCTTATGCAGGCGTAATAAATAGGCTATATGAGTAAATAAGCTATGTGAAAAAAAAATCGAGATTGGGGCGAATGCCTGAAATTGAAATAAAAGCAAAGCTAATGTATCTATATGTGTGTAAGTGTAAATAGGGGATTATATGAAGGGGCTCCTCTTATTTTAGATCTAACAAATTCAATGAATTCCTCCCTAAGATTTACATCAGAATAGTGCGAGTTGATAAAAGTTACTTTGGAAACAAAAAAAGTCAAATTCATTTGGGCTAGTCTCCCACTTCCAATAAAATTAACTGGATCTAGTATGAGTTGGCGATCAGAACGTATATGGATAGAACTTATAGCGGGATCTCGAAAAACAAGTAATTTTTTCTGGGCCTTTATACTTTTTTTAGGTTCCTTGGGTTTTTTATTGGTTGGAATTTCCAGTTATCTTGGCAGAAATTTAATATCTTTATTCCCGTATCAGCAAATAATTTTTTTCCCACAAGGGATGGTGATGTCTTTCTATGGCATTGCCGGTCTATTTATTAGCTCTTATTTGTGGTGCACAATTTCATGGAATGTAGGTAGTGGCTATGATCTATTTGATAGAATAGAAGGAATAGTGTGTATTTTTCGTTGGGGATTTCCTGGAAAAAATCGTCGCATCTTACTCCGATTCCTTATGAAAGATATTCAGTCTATCAGAATAGAAGTTAAAGAAGGTATTTATGCTCGGCGTGTCCTTTATATGGAAATCAGAGGGCAAGGGGCCATTCCTTTGACTCGTACTGATGAGAATTTGACTCTACGAGAAATTGAGCAAAAAGCGGCTGAATTGGCCTATTTCTTGCGTGTACCAATTGAAGTATTTTGATTAGATACAGATAGATCATATCTTGTAAATTATCTTCCCCTTTTTTCAATCGACGTTTCTTTTTATCTGTGCTCCTTAATGAGCGTTGGACCAGTTCGAATGATAACTTTTCTGTTTTATTTGGCTTTTACCGCTCATTTTTGATCATCACAATATTCTTTCAGAAATCTATCTCACTTATTCCTGTGGAATATCGGCAGTTGACCAATTTTGTTTTCAAAATATTTCCTATTTTGATACAAAGGAATTCTTTCATCTCGAAATCTGACTTGGAAGTGGCTCTTTCGGGCATTCATCGAAAAGAGGGAATTGCTTCAAATTTGAGCAATTGAGATATCTGGAAAGAATAGGAATTTTTTGTTTCTTCATTCGTCTTTCTTAGGCCATTTCTGTATTCTTTCTAAATTCAAGAATTACCCACTGATTCACATATAAACAAATAAAAAAGAACTAGCTTCATAGGTTCGAAAGGTCCGAAGCCTTGTAATAGAACTTATGCTTGATAGAAATATTCGATCATATAGAGTCAACGAATGGGATCGGTTCATTAAAAATTCACAGACAACAAAATGAAAAAAAAAACATTTATTCCCCTTCTATATCTTATATCTATAACCCTTTTGCCCTGGTGTATCTCTTTTTCATTTAATAAAAGTCTGGAATCTTGGATTATTAATTGGTGGAATACTAATAAATATGAAACTTTTTTAAATGATATTCACGAAAAGGGTATTCTAAAAAAATTCATAGAACTAGAGGAACTCTTACTGTTAGACGAAATGATAAAAGAATACCCCGAAACGCATCTACAAAAGTTTCCTATCGCAGTCCACAAAGAAACAATCCAATTGCTCAAGATGCATAATGAGCAGCGTATCCATACGATTTTGCACTTCTCGACAAATATAATCTCTTTCGTTATTCTAAGTGTTTATTCTATTCTAGGTAATGAAGAACTTATTATTCTTAATTCTTGGGTTCAAGAATTCCTATATAACTTAAGTGACACAATAAAAGCTTTTTCTATTCTTTTATTAACCGATTTATGTATAGGATTCCATTCACCCCACGGTTGGGAATTAATGATTGGCTCTGTTTACAAAGATTTTGGATTTGCTCATAATGATCAAATTATATCTGGTCTTGTTTCCACTTTTCCAGTCATTATTGATACAATTTTTAAATATTGGATTTTCCGTTATTTAAATCGTGTATCTCCGTCACTAGTAGTGATTTATCATTCAATGAATGACTGAAAAACGGTCCACCGATCAAATTAGAATGTTTGGTATTTTGTACATAAACAAAACATTCAAAATCTTACTTTTTTTTTTTTTTTTTATATATATAGTAATTTTTTCGATACATTCAAAAGATTCGGATTTTTCTTATATTTTAGAAAAATTTTTCAGTAAATAGCAGCATCGTGGATAGGGAACTATACTAGTAACCTACCTAATTTTATTGTAGAAATTTTCGGGATCAACGTTGGATCATGCAAACTAGAAGGACCCTTTCTTGGATAAAGGAAGAGATTACCCGCTCCATTTCCGTATCGCTCATGATATATATAATCACTCAGGCATCCATTTCTAAAGCATATCCCATTTTTGCACAGCAGGGTTATGAAAATCCACGCGAAGCAACTGGCCGTATTGTATGCGCCAATTGTCATTTAGCTAATAAGCCCGTGGATATTGAAGTTCCACAAGCGGTACTTCCTGATACTGTATTTGAAGCAGTTGTTCGAATTCCTTATGATATGCAACTGAAACAAGTTCTTGCTAATGGCAAAAAAGGAACTTTAAATGTAGGAGCTGTCCTTATTTTACCCGAGGGGTTTGAATTAGCCCCTCCCGATCGTATTTCGCCAGAGCTGAAAGAAAAGATAGGTAATCTGTCTTTTCAGACTTATCGCCCCACTAAAAAAAATATTCTTGTGATTGGTCCTGTTCCTGGTCAGAAATATAGTGAAATCACCTTTCCTATTCTTTCTCCGAACCCTGCTACTAGGAAGAATATTCACTTTTTAAAATATCCCATATACGTAGGAGGAAACAGGGGAAGGGGGCAGATTTATCCCGACGGGAGCAAGAGTAATAATACGGTTTATAATGCTACAGCAGCAGGTATAGTAAGCAAAATTCTACGAAAAGAAAAGGGGGGGTATGAGATAACCATAACAGATCTGTCAGAGGGACGTCAAGTGATTGATATTATACCTCCAGGACCAGAACTTCTTGTTTCAGAAGGCGAATCCATCAAACTTGATCAACCATTAACGAGTAATCCTAATGTGGGTGGATTTGGTCAGGGGGATGCGGAAATAGTACTTCAAGACCCATTACGCGTTCAAGGCCTTTTGTTTTTCTTGGCATCTGTTATTTTGGCACAAATCTTTTTAGTTCTTAAAAAGAAACAGTTTGAGAAGGTTCAATTGTCCGAAATGAATTTCTAGATCTACGGATTTATCACCAGCAAGTTCTTAAAAAGAACACAATTTTTGTTGGCAATTATGTATGATCAAATTTTGGCAAGCCTTTTTCTTTTCTTTCTATTTTTTATACCAGATTTTGGGAATTACTTATACCGCATTTCTAGTCATAGTATGGATATTGGTAAAAAGGCTATTTTACTTTATCTCTTCTTTTGGTCTTTTTTAATCTAAATGGAAGCGGTCTGATTCTGTTACTATTGTCAGATTTCATAGAATGTATCACTTTTTTATTCGCATAGAATCCAATTCGACTAGATACTAATTCTTAGTCGTCGGCACAAGAAAGGGATTTTCTTGTGTCGAAATAATAATGATTCTTGATCTCATTTGTCAAAGATCCCTATTCTTAGTTTCTATCTATTTTTTCCAGGTTTATCATAATATCCCTTTCGATTTGAATTTTATATGTATAAATTTATTTATTACGTATAAAAACGTATAAAAAGTTAAAACCTAGTGGACAAAGAAAAAAGAAAGGGAAAATTTTTGAGCAAATAGAACTTCGAACTTCTAAAAAAATTGAAACTTTGATGAGATACTAAAAAAAAATAAAGTAAGGTTCTATTAGTATAGAAAAATTGGCATGCTATCGGATCGACCGAAACAAAATATATAACATAAATTAAATAGTATGATTATGCCATCCAAGGGAAGGAAATCGAGTAATTACTTCTTTCTTATAACTTTGAAAGTAGTGATAGATACTATCGAGGAACAACTGTTTTGAGTCAATTAATGAAGTTACTTTTTCAAAAGTATCATCCAGAAAAAATTGGATGGAGTTTTTTGAAATATTTGAAATATGAGAGAGCTCAACGGGACCCCCGCCCTTTTTTCTCTCTTTGTTTTGATTTGATTGAGGGGGTTCGTTGAACTCTTACGCTTTCATGTCTACACTGCAGTTTATCCGATTATTACAGGGACGAACCCAATC